AATTATATGGGTCGAATCTTTAGTATCCTCTTATTTATTACCTGTGTTTACTATTTAGGCAAAATGCCGTCACCTATTGTCACTAAGAAAATGAAAGATAAAGAAACCTCAGAAACCTCAGAAACGGAAGAAGAGGGAAAAAGAAAGGAAGAAAGTGATGTAGAAACAACTTATGAAATGAAGGAGACTGAACAAGAACAAGAAGAATCCACCGAAGAAAAACCTTCCCTTTGTTCGGAAGAAAAGGAGGATCTGGACAAAATAGAAGAAACGGAAGAGATCCGAGTGAATGGAAAGAAAAAAAGAAAGGATGAATTTTACTTTCAAGAGGCATACTATCAAGATAGCCCGTTTTACGAAGATTCTGATCTGGAGACCCGTCAAGAGAATTGGGAATTGGGAAGACTGAAAGAAGAGAAAAATAAAAGATTGTGGGTTGAAAAAACTTTTGTCACTTTTTTTTTTGATTATAAGCGATGGAATCGTCCATTACGATATATAAAAAATGAGAAATTAGAAAATGCTTTACGCAATGAAATGTCACAATTTTTTTTTTTTACATGTACAAGTGATGGGAAACAAATAATATCCTTTACATATCCGCCCAGTTTATCAACTTTTTCGGAAATGCTAGAACGAAGAATTTCTTTGTACATAATAGAAAAACTATATGACGAAGATCTTTATAATTCTTGGATTTATGCTAATGAAAAAAAAAAGTGCAATTTGAACAATGAATTGAGAAGCCGAATCCAAATTATAGAAAAAAATGAGAGATCCTCTAGTCTGGATATGCTTGAAAAAAAAATCATATTATGTGATGATGAAAAAAAAAAGAAATGCTTGCCAAAAGCTTATGATCCTTTTTTCAACGGACCATATCGAGGAACGAGAAAAGAATTAGATTCACGTGCAATCATGAATACTTATACAGATACAGAAGATTTAGTAGAATTTTTTTTTATAAATAAGATTCATGATCTACTTCTTAATGATTCCGTAGAACTTCACCGTCAATCATTTTTGAATTCTACAGAAGAAAAAGGAATTGATTCAGAAAGTGAAGCAAAATATTTTCAATTTTTATTTGATGTAATTACAACACATACAAAAGATCAAAAAATAATGAAAAAGAAATCTATTGGAATTAGAAAAGAAGAAATCAGTAAAAAGGTTTCTCGATGGTCATACAAATTAACCGAGAATTTGAGAGAAGAGGAAGAAGAAAATGAAGAAGATTTGGAGGAAGAATGTTATGAGATTCATTCAAGAAGAGCCAAACGTGTGATAATTTATAACGATAATGATCAGAATACTAGTAACAATGAGAAAAAGGATGATCAAACGGAAGAGGAAGAGGTGGCTTTGATACGTTACTCACAACAATCGGATTTTCGTCGCAATCTAATCAAAGGATCCATGCGCGCTCAAAGACGTAAAACAGTTATTTGGAACTTCTTTCAAGTAAATGTACATTCTCCTCTTTTTTTGGATCGTCTAGACAAAACATCTTTTTTTTCGTTTTTTGATATCAACGAAATTAAGAATCTAATTTTTAGGAATTGGATGGGGAGAGAACAAGAATCAGAATTAAAAATTTCCTATTTTGAAAATGAATTTGAAAATGAAGATAAAAAAGAAGAAAAGGAGAAAGAAGAAAAAAAATATAAAAATGAACAGATAGAAATATCAGAAGCTTGGGATACCTTTATATTTACTCAAGTAATAAGAGGTTTGATGTTAGTAACCCAATCTTTTCTTAGAAAATACATAATATTGCCTTCATTAATAATAGCCAAAAATCTTTTCCGTATGTTATTATTTCAAATTCCCGAGTGGGACGAGGATTTTAAGGAATGGAATAGAGAAATACATATTAAATGCACCTATAATGGTGTTCAATTATCAGAAACAGAATTTCCCCAAGCTTGGTTAATAGACGGTATTCAGATAAAGATTTTATATCCTTTCTGTCTAAAACCTTGGAGAAAATCTAGGGCACGATCTCATCATAGAGATCTAATGAAAAAAAAAGAAAAAAAAACAAATTTTTGTTTTTTAACAGTCTGGGGAATGGAAGCGGAACTTCCCTTTGGTTCTCCTCGAAAACGACCTTTCTTTTTTGAACCTATTTATAAAGAAATTCAAAAAAAGAAAAAAAAAGGAGTCATCCAAATAGTTCGAATTAGCAACCTAATAATGAAAAAACTGGATAAAGTCAATCTAAATTTATTATTTGAAGTGAGGAAAGAAAAAGTATATGAACCAAACGAAAATAAAAAAGATTTCAAAAGAAATATTCCTAGCGAACCATCCGTTCTAAATCAAACGATAAATTGGTTCAATTATTCACTAATAGAAAGAAGAATGAAAGATATTTCTGATAAGACAATTCAAATCAGGAATCAAATTGAAGGAACTGCAAAAGACAAGAAAAAAAAAGAAAGAGTTCTAATTTATGATAATAAAAGATCGGGATTACAGAAGCATATTTGGAAAATATTAAAAAGGAAAAATATCCGATTAATGCGTAAATCACACTACTTTATCAAATCATTCATTGAAAAAATATACATAGATATTTTTTTATGTACCATTAACATTTCTAAGATCAATATACAACTTTTCTTTGAATCAACAAAAAAGATCTTTAATAAATCCATTTACAACAATGGAATAAATAAAGAACAAGAAGGAATTGATAAAAGAAATCAAAATACAATGAATTTTCTTTTGACTATAAAAAAATTGTTTTCAAATATTGATAATACTCAGACTAGCAATAAAAATTCCAATACTTATTGGAACTTATCTTCCCTATCCCAAGCATATGTTTTTTACAAAATATCACAAAATCAATTACTTAATAAGTATCAATTGAGACCTGTACTTCAATATCAAGGGAGCTATCCTTTTTTTAAGGATAATTTAAAAGACTATTATATGATACACGGAATATTTAATTATAAATCAAGACATAAGCAAATTAATACGTTTGTAATGAACGAATGGAAAAACTGGTTAAAAAGTTATTATCAATATGATTTATCTAAAAAAAAAAAGTATCAATTAGTATTAGTACCTAAAGAATGGAGAAATAGAATTGATAAACATCGTATGATTCAAAATAAGGAATCAAACCAATTGGATTTATATAAAAAAGACCGATTCATTTATTCCATGAAAGAAAATGACTATACAGAGAATTCATTTATGAATAAAAAAGATAAATGGAAAAAACATTACAGATATGATATTTTATCATATAAATACATAAGCCTTCCTAATTTATACATTTCTGAATCAACATTAGAAAAAAATGGGGACCAAGAAATTACATATCATTTCAATACATCGAAACCTGAATCATTTTATGTATTGGTAAGTATACCTAGTAATGATTATCTAGAAAAAGTAGAAAAAGGATTTCTTATTGATAGGAATACTAATTTGGATAGAAAATATTTTGATTGTAGAATTCTTCATCTTTGTTTTCTAAATAATATTGAGAATAATATAGAGATCTGGACCAATGCACATATTGACATCAAGATTCAGAAAAATACTAAGACTGAAATTAATAATTTCAACAAAATGGAAAAAAAAGATCTTTTTTTTCCTACAATTCATCAAGAGAGCAAAACATGCAATTTCCTTTTTGATTGCATGGGAATGAATAAAAAAAGGTTCTATGATAATGATATCGCATCCAATCATGATACTATATCCAATCTAGAAACTTGGTTCTTCCCAGAATTTGTACTACTTTTTGATGTATATAAAATTCAACCTTGGATCATCCCAATCAAATCACTCTTTTTTCATTTTTCTATAAATGAAAAAAAAAAAAGTAAAAAAATTAACGTAAAATCATCTAAGAAAAAAAAAGATCTTGAATTAGTAAATTCCAAGCAGGAAGAAAACCAACAACAGGTCCAAAGAAATCTTCTATTGAATCTACTAAACCAAAAGAATAAAAAAGCTGTTGAAGAAGATTACGCAAGCTTAGAAATAAAAAAAGGTATAAAAAAAAAACAATATAAGAGCAAGAATGAAATGGAACTAGATTTCTTCTTGAGAAAATATTTACTTTTTCAACTAAGATGGGCTGATCATTTGAATAATAAAGTGATTCAAAATATAAGGGTATATTGTCTCCTACTTAGACTGATAAATCCAAAGGAAATTGCTATATCTTCGATTCAAAGAGGTGAAATAAATCTAGATGAAATGTTGATTCAAAGGGACCTAGTTCTTGCAGAATTGATAAGAAAGGGAATATTTATTATTGAACCAATTTGTCTATCTATACGAAGGGATGGAAAATCTATTATATATCAAACTATGGATATTTCATCAGTCGATAATAAGAAGTACCAAACAAATAAAAAATACACAAAAAAAAGAATTGAGAAAGGGGGGTTTGAAAAATCCATTGCACGACACAGCAACATATTTTTGAGTGGAGACAAAAATCATTATGATTTACTTGTTCCTGAAAATATTCTATCCCCCAGACGTCGTAGAGAATTTCGAATTCGAATTTGTTTAAATTCCCGGAATTTTCATGTTGTGGATAGAAATCCAAGATTTTGCAATGAAAATAAAATAAGAAACTGTGGGCAATTTTTGAATGAGAACAAACATATTAATACAGATAGAAAAAATTTCATTAAATTCAAATTGTTTCTTTGGCCCAATTATAGATTAGAAGATTTAGCTTGTATGAATCGCTATTGGTTTGATGCCAATAACAGCAGTCGTTTCAGTATGTCAAGAATACATATGTATTAACAATTAGGAATCAATTCAATTCCAATGAAAAAGAATTTCTAGTTGATTTCCTACATATCGTCTAACATATTTGGTAGATGAGAAAGTCAAAACATATACCATATACACTATATAGTAATACTATAATACATGATGCTGATTTCATAGTATATCAACTTTCATTAGGAAGAGTGGAATTTCTTTAAGTAAAAAGAACAAAGAAATTTTTCTATTTCGCGAATACATATATGTTTTGTATATTTTGATTAAAATATACAAAACATAAAAACATAAATCACATAAATGAAAAAAAAAAGAGTATATGAGTATGAATATAATCCAATTTTGATGTATACTAGATGAAAAGATAAAAAGAACTGGCATAACAAATATTCTTTATTATTCTTTTTTTATTTTATTTTTCCTGATCGGTAAAATTCACAGAAAATAAAGATACAAATTTTCATTCATGGTCAAAAAAAATTCATTCATCTCAGTTATTACACAAGAAGAAAAAGAAGAAAATAGTGGATCTGTTGAATTTCAAGTATTCCATTTCACCAGTAAGATACGAAGACTTACTTCACATTTAGAATTGCACAAAAGAGATTTTTTATCACAAAGGGGTCTACGAATAATTCTAGGAAAACGTCAACGATTATTGACTTATTTGTCAAAGAAAAATAAAGTGCGTTATAAGAAATTAATGGATCAATTAAATATTCGGGAACCAAAAATTTCTTAATTAAATTTTAATTTCTTATTATTATTCTTGTTTTTTTATTTTTTAATTATTTTTTTCTTAGTTCAGTTATTCTTTTTTTATATTTTTCATTTTAAAAAATTAATGAAATAATGAATTAAGGAAAAAAATATGAGCCACAAGGTACATTGGACAAAGTTTCATAATTACCTTATCCTATACAAATCATTTACCTGTAACTATTCAATATCTTTAGTAATATTTCTGGGATCAGTTCTTATATTAGGAGGTCTGGGAATAGTATTACTTACCAATCCCATTGATTCTGCCTTTTCATTGGTATTGGTTCTTCTTGTTTGTATATCCTTAATTCTATATTTTTTTGAATTCCTACTTTTTAGCTGCCACGCAGTTCCTTATTTGTGGGAACCATAAATGTATTAATCATATTTGCTGTGCTGTTTATGAACGGTTCAGAATATTCCAATGATTCCTATTTGAGGACCTTTGGAAATAGGATCACTTCATTGGTTTGTACAAGTATTTTTTTTTCATTGAATTACCACTCTCCCAAATACGTTATGGTACGGAATTTTTTGGACTACAAGATCAAATCAGATTATAGAACAGGATTTCTTCATAAGTAACGTTCAACAAATTGGGATTCATTTATCCACAGATTTTTCTCTTCCTTTTAAACTCATTTATCTAATCCCTTTACTTTCTTTGATAGGTGCAATTACTATGGCTCATCAATAATCTAATAGAATAATATAATAAGAAAGAAGAACTTCTTTTTTTTATTGAAAGAATGAAAATGGATTTAATCTCTTTTTTTCTCAATCTACTGTGAATATATTCTTTTGTTCTGTAATTCTTCTATTCTAGTCAACTTAATCGATTTCATTTTTGTTCATATTTCAATGAATTGAGAGAGATGAGGAATTTATCAATAATGTTAGAACATGTATTTATTCTAAGTGTTTATTTATTTTCTATTGGTATCTATGGACTGATCACAAGCCGAAGCATGGCTAGAACACTTATGTGTCTTGAATTTATACTAAATTCGGTGAATATAAATCTCGTCACATTTTCCAATCTATTTGATAGTCAACAATTAAAAGGAGAAATTTTCTCAATCTTTGTTATAGCCATTGCTGCTGTTTAAGAAGCTATTGGCCTAGCTATTGTTTCGTCGATCCATCGTAACAGAAAATCAATTCGTATTAATCAATCAAATTTGCTGAAGAATTAGTCATAATTCTTCTATTTTCACATAGAAATCGAAACATAAGACTTTTAGAATTTTAGAATATTCTAAATAGAATAAATAGAATCTAATAGAATTAGAATAATAAGATAATATAATTAGAATAATAAGATAATATAATTAGAATTCAATATTAATAAAATCTAAAATTCTCTTATTATTATTTACTTATTTATTTTCTTTCTTCTCTTTTTTCATATATATTTATGATTTAAATTTAGAGTTACTAACCTCTTCTATCACTAACCTAATAACAAACGTATTAATTTGATATTGATATATAATATATAAATATAATCAAATTAATTCTATTTCTATCTATCTATATAATTATTCTACCTATATACTAGTATACTAGAATCTTTCTATATTCTATATCTATATACATTCTATATATAGATAGTAAATTTTAGATAGTAAAATTAACATGAATTGAATTCGTAAACTTATATTTCATGCTTATTGAAATGGAAATCAAAGTATCTTGGTCCTTTCTCATAAACAGATTAAAAAATCTATTGATTCTGAAAATTTTGATAAATCATTGATTCATCTGGTGTCTACAATAGAAAATATATGATTATTTCATTTTCTTATTTTACCAGATTGAAAATTTTTTGTGTTCAAAACTGGAATTTATAGACCCAATGTCACATTCAGTAAAGATTTATGATACATGTATAGGATGTACCCAATGTGTTCGAGCTTGCCCCACGGATGTATTGGAAATGATACCTTGGAACGGATGTAAAGCTAAGCAAATTGCTTCTGCGCCAAGAACCGAAGATTGTGTAGGTTGTAAAAGATGTGAATCCGCTTGTCCAACGGATTTTTTGAGTGTCCGTGTTTATTTATGGCATGAAACAACTCGCAGCATGGGTCTTTCTTATTGATATGTGACAAAAAACTCCACTTGAATCATTTGATTCCTCTTTACCGACAAAAGCCCGTATTCGAGAAAAGAGAATATATTATTCTTCTCCCGAGCACGGGCTTTTCTGGTATAATCTTATCTTGTCTTTATCACGAGTTATTTTCCTTGGTTAACAATACTTTTTGTTTTGCCCATATTTGCGGGTTCTTTAATTATCTTTTTCACTCATAGGAGAAATAAGGTGTATAGGTGATATACTCTATATATATGTATCCTAGAGTTCCTTCTAATGATCTATTTATTTTGTTATCATTTTCCAATTGGACGATCCGATCCATTAACTCAATCCAAGAAGGATTCTAAATGGATCAATCTTTTTGATTTTCAATGGAGACTGGAAACCGATGGACTTTCCATAGGACCCTTTTTACTGACAGGATTTAGAACTACTTTAGTAGCTTGGCCAATTACTCAAAATCCGCGATTTTTCTATTTCTTGATGTTAGCAATGTATAGTGGTCAAATAGCATCATTTTCTTCTCGAGACTTTTTTCCTTTTTTTTTTTTTATCTCGAAGAGATGGGGATACTTATTCCAATGTCAAAAATCTTTATCATGTTTAGTAGTTTCTCGAGGGTTTCTCTTGCATTGCCAGGAATGAGTGGTTTTGTTGCAGAATTCTTACTCTTTTTTGGAATAATTACCAGCCCAAAATATCTTTTCATACCAAAAATGTTAATTACTTTTGTGATGTCAATTGGAATGATATTAACTTCTATTTTTTATTATCTATGTTACGATATTACGTCAGATTTTCTATGGATACAAGCTCTTTAATATTCTAAACTCGAATTTTTTTGATTCTGATTCTGGACCACGAGAACTCTTTGTCTTGATCTATATCTTTCTACCTGTAATAGGAATTGGTATTTATCCTGATTTGTTCTCCCGTTATCGGTTGACAAGGTACAAGTTCTCTTTTTATAGATACTAATTCTTTTTTTAGATTCAAGAAATTTAATTAATTGGAAAAAAAAAGTCTTAGAATTCTTTGACTTTCATATTTTCACGATTCTTCGTTGTGCAATGAAAAAAAGGGTAAGTGTTAATTAGAATTGTAATTAGATATATCTAAAGTTTTTGAGAACCATTTGAAGAATTCCTCTATTTAAAAGGTTCTCAAAAACTCGCACAAAATTTCATTGTGTATCTGACGATTCTTTTATGTATCCTTTATTTTTTATGTATTCTTTATGCAGTTTCTAGATATTCATTGGAATGAGCCATAACTATGGAACCCGATTCCTAATAGATTGATCCCAAAATAGCATATCCAAATTAGGAGAAATCCTATAGAAGCTACAAATGCCGAATTCATAACTTGATCTTGCAATTTTGAATTTTTTCTAGTATGTAAATAAATTGCAAATATGGTCCAAGTAATAAATGCCCAAGTTTCCTTAGGATCCCAATTCCAATATGAACCCCATGCTTCATTAGCCCATACTGCTCCAGAAAGAATGCCTATGGTTAAAAAGGTAAACCCTAAACTAATGACACGATAACTCCAAGAATCCAAATGCTGAATTAATTGATATTTGTAAAAATTTTTAAATGATAGGAAAGAAGTCTTTTTTAAAATACTTCCTTTTTCGTTCAAATATTCCATATCACCAAAGAAAAACGATTTTCTTAAACTTAAAAAATTCTTGTTTTTCAAAAAAAAATCGATTTTTTTTTGAAATGTAATCACTATAAGAGCAACTGATAATAATGATCCGCATAAAAGAGCTGCATAGCTCAATAACATCATACTGACATGCATCATTAACCACTGAGATTGTAGAGCAGGTACTAATATTGCGGGTTGATGCATTTCAGTTGAAAGACCTGACGTAGCGAAACCTTGGGTAAAAATGGCACTTGGTGCAGTTATTGCGTTTAAATCCTTTTTATAATTCCTAATATACGGAATTATATGAATAATGGATAAACTCCATGAAAGGAAAATTAATGATTCATATAAATTACTTAAAGGAAAATGTCCCGAAGAAATCCAACGAGTAACTAAAAACCCTGTTATAGAGGAAAAAGTAGCTATCATTCCTTTTTCTGACGAATTACGTAATTCTTCGATTTCGTAGACTAATAAGTTCATCAAATGAATTATAATCACAATTGAGATGATCGAAAAGGAAATATGAGTTAATATATGCTCTAAGGTCGCAAATATCATAAAGAAAAGTCCTTTTTAAAAAATTGAAATTGGGGGCTTAAATAGAATCTAAAATATTGAAAAATTTAGATTCTTTAGATTCTATTATATCTAATAGTATAATAGATCTATTGTATCTTTATTATTAACATGAATTAATAT